TTATGAATTATTAAGAAATATATTCTATATTTTGAATTGGTTAGTCAATTGTAAGATTCCCGATAAGAATGATAATTATTAGAATTAGATACTAGTTCTTATGTCAATTGAAAAATATCTAGTTGTTTTCAACACTTTCTAAAAACTTTCTAAATTAAAAAAGGGGGAAGGTTCGTTGGACTAAAAAAAAGGGGGGGAAGAAGGCGAATCAGTAGGTTGATCCCTCACCCATAAATCCGTCCTTCCCCCGTGTTATGAAGAAAAAATTATAGGAGTGAGATCTTAATATAATTTGAAAAAAAAGCAAGATCAGTAAAGAAAGTCCACGGAAAAAAGAACATGTACTTTTATCTTTCTATTTTTAAAAGATTAAACAAAGGGATTCGCAAATAAAAGTGCTAATGCTACAACCAGCCCATAAATAGTTAAAGCTTCCATAAAAGCCAGACTAAGTAATAAAGTACCCCTTATTTTGTCCTCTGCTTCCGGTTGTCGCGCAATCCCTTCTACAGCTTGCCCTGCAGCTGTGCCTTGACCAATTCCAGGTCCAATGGAAGCAAGCCCAACAGCCAACCCAGCAGCAATAACAGACGCAGCAGCAATTAGCGGATTCATGATAAGTTTCTCCTATTCCAAATAAAATAAAGAAAAGAAATAGTTAATAATATAATCAACCAAGAAATTATGACTTTATTATTTCATTCTTCATATTTATCTTTATCTAGTCAAAGTGTAATTGAAATTACAAACTGAAATAATATAATAATATTTATTGAACTATCCAAATTACTTCGATATTTCTTTTTTCTTTTCTACCCATGTAGTTTTTTGTGAATACATACAATTTATGTTCTTATCTTAAATTCTTATAAGAAACTTTCTTTAAATTCTTCGTTCTTTATTTCATTTTTTAGTCATTCCATATTCAATTCACAATTACAACAGATGAAACGGAAGGGCTTTGTTTTTTGAATCCCCATCTAAATTTAGAGTAATAGCAGGACAAATTTAGATATATATTCATATATAACTAGTGAAGATCTAATATGACATATACATGTGTTTCTTCCATACCGTAAACTAATTAGTTGTGTCTTATATTCAATCGGATTAGATAATTATTCTTTGAAACCGACAAAAAAGGAAAGAGTTGTCTTATATCGATTAGATTTTATATACATCTAGTTTGACTCCCCTACCCTTTCTTTTATTATTATAGTACATACATTACACTAAATCGTATAGGTATTTTATTTATACCTTATCCTTATTGCAATTGCATCTTTGGAGGGTCGATAATACTTTTGATTCTTTTTAATTCAAAAAATAGATTATCGTGAGCCGCACCTACTTTGTGGAGGTCTAAACTCAAAAAATACTATTTCGATAACTCGTCAATGATGCCCTTCCATGGATTCACCTATATAAGCCGCAGCTAAAGTAGCAAAAATAAGAGCTTGAATACCACTTGTAAATAATCCAAGGAACATAACAGGTATAGGAACTACTAAGGGTACTAACGAAACAAGAACAACAACTACTAATTCATCAGCTAATATATTTCCGAAAAGTCGAAAACTAAGCGATAAGGGTTTTGTGAAATCTTCTAAGATGTTAATCGGTAAAAGGATTGGAGTTGGTTGGATATATTTACCAAAATAAGCCAATCCTTTTTTTGAAATACCCGCATAGAAATATGCTACTGACGTAAGTAAAGCTAATGCAACAGTAGTATTTATATCATTAGTGGGTGCAGCTAACTCTCCATGAGGTAACTTTATAATTTTCCAAGGTAAAAGAGCCCCTGACCAATTGGAAACAAAAATAAATAGAAACAGAGTTCCAATAAATGGAACCCACGGACCATATTCTTCTCCAATCTGAGTTTTGCTCACGTCTCGAATGAATTCAAGGACATATTCAAAGAAATTTTGACCGGAAGTGGGAATAGTTTGCGGATTTCGAACAACTACAACGGTTGAAACTAATAAGATAGCAATTACAACCCAAGAGGTAATAAGTACTTGAGCATGCACTTCAAAATCCCCTATTTGCCAATAGAGATGTTGACCTACTTCCACAGCAGATATATCGTATAATCTGTTTAACGTGTTGATGGAACCTAATAGAACATTCATATTGCCCTGCCCTCTAAAATAAAAAAATATAACTTGAAAGGGAATTATTTTGATTCAACCGTTTACTTTATTTACTTTCATTTTCTATTTGGAATACCTACTCATCACATAATATTTCTGTTTGTTCTTTTTGCACAATTTTTTAATTGTATAATAATAATATAATAATCGATTCCATAAATCTATGAATCCACCCACCACACCAAGTCTAAAAATTTCTTAATCTTATTATTAATTATTAATCAAAAATTTTGTATATAGCTAGAACGACCCTCACTAATTGCAAATACTAATTTGTTAAGAATTAATCGGATTGAAGCTATAGCATCATCATTAGCTGGAATCGAAATATCTGCGAGATCGGGGTCACAATTTGTATCGATTAAACAAATTGTTGGAATTCCCAAAGTGATACATTCTCTAAGAGCCGTATATTCTTCTTGCTGATCAACGATTATTACAAGATCGGGTAACCCCGTCATATATTTTATGCCACCCAGATATGTTTCCAAATGAGATAATTGTCTCTTCAACGTAGCGGCATCTCTTTTTGGAAGAGAGGTGAGTTTACCCGTCTTTTGCTCCATTCTCAAGTCCCTGAACTTACGAAGTCTTGTTTCTGTAGTATACCAATTCGTTAACATACCGCCGAGCCATTTTTTATTAACATAATGACATCGAGCTCTTATTGCAGCCCGTTTTACTAAATCTGCTGCTTTTTTTTTTGTACCAACTATTAAGAATTGTTTTCCTCTGCTTGCTGCATCAAAAACCAAATCACAAGCTTCTGATAAAAAACGAGCAGTTTGAGTAAGATTTATAATATGAATACCCTTATGCTTTGTGGATATATAAGGTGCCATTCGAGGATTCCATTTCCTGGTATCGTGGCCAAAATGAACTCCTGCTTCCATCATCTCTTCAAAAGTTATGTTCCAATATCTTTTTGTCATTTATCCCCACATTTTTTTTTTAAATTGAAAAAAAAAAGAGACCAGGTATCCTGAAATAGAAATAAATAATTGTTCCGATGGAACCTTTTCTTTTATTGAAGATTGTCTATTAATACATAATCAAGCCATTCATTTTTTTTCTATTTATTATATTTAATATTTATTATACTTACTTTATTAAGAAATCAAATGACTGCTTTTAATTTTAAAGGTAGGAAGCATTAAATCCTAGATTTCGAATGTATCACATAAATTCTTTGAAATGAAAAAAATCAAATAATTTTCTGTGATGGAACAAAAGATTTCTAATTTCTACTTCGAATAAATTCTTTTTTTTTTCCAAGGTAATCTTGTTCTGTTGCCCTGACCGTGAACGGTGCATTATTCTTTTGAACCCGGTACCAACGGGGATCATTCCCCCTAAAACAACATTCTCTTTAAGACCTTTCAACCAATCGATACGACCCCGAAGAGCGGCTTTTGCTAAAACTCTAGCAGTTTCTTGAAAACTCGCTTCGGATATGAAACTTTGAGTATTCAGAGATGTTTTTGTTATTCCCAATAATAAAGCTCGGTAACAAACTGCTTCTTCCAAGGCACGCCCCGTTCGTTCGGCTCGCAATAATCCAATAAGTTCGCCAGGTAAAAATACATTAGACATTCCATCTTCTGAAACCAATACTTTGGATGTTATTTGACGCACAATAATTTCTATATGTCGATTATGGATGTGTACTCCCTGGGATCGATAAACCTTTTGGATTTTATTAACTAAAGAAATACGACTTTGCGCTATAGTTAGCTCAGCACCAATCAAGAATCCCCAGGGAATGCCGAGAATTCTTGTTATACATTCGTTCCAAGCATCAATTCTTTTTTCTAGATTCATCGATATTGAATCAATCGAACGTATTTCTAATATCTGTTCCACTTTTGGAAGACCTTGTGTTATATCACCGGATCTCGATTTTTCATATATAAATGTAACTAATATATCTCCTTCATAAAGGATTTCTCCATAATGGCCATGAATGGTTGCTCCTGGAGTCGCCAAATAAGGCTTAGCCGATCTTATTATTACAGAATCCTTTTGAACAGTTAGAACTTGACCCGATTTTAGTTTTAAATGTGGTCCATTTTTCGTTTGAGCTATACATATATTTTCACAAATAAATTGTCCAAGACTAATTATTGTCAAAGTTTTTTCACAAAAATTATGATGGAGAAAGTCCCAATTCAAATGGAATGGATTTAAAACGATGTTACTGTATAGATCGGGTTTAAAAATTGTCTCGTTTTCGTCCATTAAATAATATTTAATTACTTGAAAGGTTTCCTTTAATTTGTCAAGTTGCAAATTTTTAGTTCTTGAGATCTGATTGTGAGTTATTAAACGAGAAAATGAATAAAAATTTGCAATTTGAAGGGCTATTCCTACAGGGCCTAACGAATTCTTAATTGCAATTATAGGATCCTTTTTTATCTTTATCCCATTAGGATCTTTTACGTTGTTGAAAGGTTTCATTTGAAAACAATTAGATGATGACAAAATTATCAAAGATCGGCATTCCTTATTTCTATTCAACAACATACGAATAGTTCCGTGATTTTGGCTAAGTGATTGTTGAATTTTTGTCTTGGAATTAATAGATAAAAAGGGATTGATATTGATCCGATCCGAGATCAATCCTAAACCAGATGGGTCATTCCTTTTTCGGATATATGAAGTATGAGATTTCACTAAGTCAATTCTTAGGAAGTACTCAATCAAACCATTTGTACTTACTTCAACAAAAGAAGCGAAGGCCTCTTCAATGGAAGAACTTCTTTTGTCTTGAGCCCAATTCAAGACTAAACAAGTCCGAACTAATTGAATCCTTGTGTCGGAAATTCCCCGAATGGATTTTCC